CTGTTTATACATTATACAGAAATTTTGTTTATACAACTTAGTTTTTTTATTCTGCCAATTGAATAGAATTATTAAGTAGAATCAGATTCGAATACAACAAAATTTTTTTTTTCAATTCAAAAATGAAAATAGAATGGAATGAAAACGATCAAAAATTAATAAAATTAAGGTGAATAAAAAAACTTATTAGATAGCATTGATTCTGATATCTAATAAGTTCTACCTACTATTGGATTTGAACCAATGACTCCCGCCGTATGAAAGCAATACTCTAACCACTGAGTTAAGTAGGTCAGTTATCATCCCAAAAAGAAAAAGAAAGATATGGAATCCATCACATCAATGGATTCGAAATGTAAGATTAATTATATTATATATGGAATCTTATTTATAAGCAATATTGATCAAAGCAATAGGATGTTGCGTCATATAATATTTATCTTGACAACAAATTAGCGACATGATAAAATATGTATCACAAACCAAAGGGCTATAGCTCAGTTAGGTAGAGCACCTCGTTTACACGCGCGCCAATGTTTTTTTTTTTTCAAAGAAGGCCATCATGTAATCAAAAGACTTATTAATAAGTCGATGTCTTACTCCATGACTTTTAGAGAACAATAGCCTGACACAAAAGATTCGGGTAAACTTAGGTATCCTTTTAGACGCCCAATATAACCCCATCATTGATTTAAGACCTTGATAAGGTAAATACGCAGTCTATTCAATGCTAGGCATAATGAGTATAAGGACCTCAAAAAATTCTCTTTTCTTCCTATCCTATGAACTTTAAGGTGTATAAAGTTTCATACTGTATTCTTTAAGCAGAAGCAGGGCAATGGAGATTCTATTTAACTTAGATTGATCTAAGTCAAAAGCAAACCTACATCAGGATAACCCTTCTTTGAAACACTTTGGTAGTGCTCTCGGATCGGAATCAATAAATCCGAGCACATAGAGCCATTTTGTTATCTTTCTATCAAGAGAATTATGGTAGACTAACTGATTATTTATATCAGTTAATGAATGAGCCCAATGCAAAAAAAAAAAAAAAAATGCATGTTGGGTCTTTGAAAAAGTTCGAATCATTTTGATAATAAAAAGTTTGAGCTCTTTTACCGAGAAGGTCTACGGTTCGAATCCGTATAGCCCTAAAAAAAATGCAAATAAAAAAATTCTTGTTTTCATTTCTTCATTCTTTTTTTTCTTTGTTGTTTGGAACTGGTCGCTTGGGGGCGATTACTTGGTTCATCAAAAAAAAAAACCATTCTCATAAGCTTGCTCGCAACAATCATTCAGGGCCGAGACATAAAACTGAAACCAAAAAAATCACATTTCAGTAGGTAAATCCAATTTGTATTTGTTCGAATCTTGGTTAAGCAAACCATAATTTCTTCATTCCTCTTCATAGGTCAATCAATTACATATGAAATTTCCTCCCCTCCTGCCCGTAATTAACAAGTTAGTGAGACTTTTTTCTTTATCTTTTTGCTACCTATTCAAGCCTAATGAATTTTTCGAGGTAAAATCGTGACATGAACTCGATTAAAAACACATTCCAACCTAACCCAACCAAACCCCAATCCTCTAGTAAGTTACACGAGTTTAAGAACCACGTACTGTATTTATGGACAAGTTCACAAGTCGAAGCTTGAAAAATGAGAAAATCTTTGAAATGAAAAATGAGAAAATCTTTGAAAACTTTCATTGTTAACATTGTAAAATAGGTTTTTGGCATACTTAATGTACTTCGTAAAGAAAAAAAGGAGTTCTTTTTGCCGTATTCAATATCAATTCAATATCAATATAAAGAATAGAAAGATAAAGTAAACAATATACTTCTTATATTCTTATTAATTCGTATTCCTTATTAATATTAATATTAATTAATATTTCGAATTAATAAGAAATAATACAAATAAAGAATCTAAAAATAATATATAAATCTTAACTTAATATATATATAGATTAATTAATAATCTAATCAATAATATAGTAATATACTAAAAAATGATAGTATAATATAGAAAATAATATAGAAATTAGTAAATGATATAGAAAACTAATAAATGATATAGAAAACTAATATAGAAATTTATATAGAAATTATTAATATATTAATGATTTTATTAATATATATCATAGTAATAGAAATGAAATTTTTTTTTACTCTAAAAAATATTTAATAAATTGAAAATAGAAATTAATAAATAAAATAGTAAAAAAAAAAAAAAAGAGTAATAAGTAATAAATTAATATTATCTATTTTAATATAGAATCAAATATAGAATAAATATTCATCGAATATTAATAGAATAGAATTCTATATATAATTAATATAATAATTTAGAATTAATATAATAATAATAATTAATAAATAGTTTAAATAATTTTAAATAATTAATTAAATAATTAATAGTTTAAATAATATTTTCAATTTATACATAAATTAAAAAAGAAAAATTTCAATTTTCTTTTATTAAATATTTAATTTCGAATT